ATTCATTCAAACGTCCAGTCCATCTTAATTGCAAAGGAAAATCTCCTTTGAGGAATATTTTTAGTTTTTCGATCGATTCTAAAAAAGATTCTTGAATATTATTTTGATTCTTTAATTCAAAATATTGTTTTGAATTGGATGGGCTAAAATTTAAAAAATCTTCATCCTCCTCTTGCTTTCCCTTGATATTTTGATTTTCACTAAAATTTAGATTCAAATTAAAAAGAAGTAAGTTGCTTGGGATAAACCAAGGTTTCTCTTTATATTTATGATAAAGTATCACAAACTCTGGAAATAAAAGAATTTTCGGATTTGATATGAGGCGATTTAATATTAAGAATTTTTCATTCATTCCCATCCAATCAAAAGACATTCCCATCCAATCAAAAAAGACCTTTTTGTAATTTATTTCGGAATTTGAATCAATCGGAAGATAAAAAAGACCATTATTATGAATTTTATCCCTTTTTTTGATTTGGTCCTTATTAGGTTCAACCTGAATATTTGTATTCAATTTCCAACCCAAAGATTTTCTATCTGTATTTTTTTCCATATATATAATATCACTTTTTCCTAGATAATTCTTGATAGGACGATTTTTGAGTATGTTAACAATTTTTTTTTTATTTTTGGTGGAATTTTCTTGCTTTTTATTTGTTTCTAATGATGATCTATAAATATAGGACTTCTTCTTAGTTTCATAATGAATATATTTATATGATAAACGATCATATCTATAGTTTTTTTTAAAATTCTCTTCTTTATTTGCTAATAAATAGACTTTCAAATTTTGTTTTTTTTTGTAATCAAATAATTGGTCTTTTTCATAGGAATACCTTTTATTTAGATCCTTATTTTGAGACGGCTGGCATTTATTTTTTCCATTTCGCCATTTTTGTGGGACTAATCTAGACCATGTAATCTGAGATAAATCGTATTGATAATAACTTTTTAACCAGTTTTTCCATGGATTCATTCCATAATTTGGAAGTTTCTTCTGTCTTACTTCGGAATCAAATATTCCTTGTCTTCCAAAAAAATCCTTTATTTCATTCTTAAGAAAAAAAGACGGTCCATTATACTGAAGAATAGATCTTAACTTATTGAAGTTAATCATCTGGGTTTGTGATAATTTGAAAAATACATATTTTTGTGACAAGTAAGATAAATCAAAAAAAAGATGTGACTTCCGCTTACTATTTCTAAGATTATCAAAAGCCTTTTTTATAGTCATAGTCGAAATAAAGTCAATTTGATTTTGTTTTGTTTTATTAATCTTTTCTTGACTTGTTTCGTTATTGTCAATGTATTTATCAATAATTTTTTTTGTTGATTCCATAAAAAGTTGTAGAGCGATTCTGCGCATATTAATGATACATAGAAAGATGTCTATGTATATTTTTTCAATGAAAAATTTAACTATTAATTCAATATTATTTTTTTTTAATATTTTCCAAATTTTTGGGGGTGATTCTCCATTATTCTTTTTCTTTTTTTTCATTATTTCTATTTGATTTCTGATTGTGTTTCTTCTATCAATTCTATGTTTCATTTCTTCTTCTGTCTGTGAATAATTTGTCAAACCTGTAGATCGATTTTGACTAAGTGATTCATGAATTATCTGATTGCTGATTATAGAATCCTTTTCTATTTCAGTTTCATTTGATTCATATATTTCTCTCGGTATAAATAATGGAATTTTATTTCCTTTTAAAAGTTCTTTTAGTATTTGTTTTACAAATAAAAACGCTTTTGCTTCTTTTTTTTTTATTTTTTTTAAAGCTCTTCGAACTCTAAAATTGAATTTTCTTATTTCGACTTTATAGTCTATATCTTTAAAAATGGGTTCAAAAAAAGAAGGCGTTTTTCGCGGAGGACCAAAAGGATATTCCGTTTCCATTCCCAAAACTGTTAAAAAACAAGAATCAAAATCATCTTGTTGCTTTTGATCTCTATCAGAAAGTCGTAGCTTAGATCTGTGCCAAGGTTTCAAATGAAAAGGATATAGGATTTTTATCTGAAAACCTTCTCTTAACCAATTTTTAGGAAATCCTGTTTTGGAGAATTGAAGACCATTATAGCTGCACTTTAGATAAATTTCTCTATTCCAATCTTGGAAATCCTCGTACCATTCCGGAGATTGTCGTAATAAAATACGGCCAATATTCTTAGCTATTATTAATAAGGGTAATTTAATATATCTTCTAAAAATTGATTGAGCTAGTAACAGAAGACTTCTTGATTTTTGTGCATATGGAATGTTCTCCCAGAATTCTATTACGTCCTCCTGGTTGTTTTTTTTTATTTGGAATTGTTGATCTAAAATTTCGAATTCTGACTTTTTACCCAACCAATCTCTAATATTAAAAAAAAGTGTCATTAGGTCGGATATAGGAAAAGGAAAATCCTCCATTTTTTCCAAAAAAAGCGGGGAATGGGGATTTCCTTGAGACAGTCCCCAAATAACCATTTTACGCCTTTGAACACGCATAGAGCCTTT